CATTATGTGGTATAGGGGTTACATCCCGTATGAAACTTAATAGTATACCACTTCTACGAATAGCTCTTAATGCCGCATCTCTTCCGAGACCGGAACCTTTTATCATGACTTCTGCTCGTTGCATACCTTGATCCGCTACTGTCCGAATAGCATTTACTGCTGCGGTTTGAGCGGCAAAAGGTGTCCCCCTTTTTGGACCCTTGAATCCACAAGTACCGGCGGAGGACCAAGAAATCACCTGACCCCGTACATCTGTAATAGTCACAATGGTATTGTTAAAACTAGCTTGAACATGAATAACTCCCTTTGGTATTTTACGCGCATTCTTACGTGAACCAATACGTCCATTTCTTCTACGTGAACCAATTTTTGGTATAGGTTTTCTCATATTTTATTATCTCATAAATATAAGTCAGAGATATATGGATATATCCATTTCATGTCAAAAGCGGATCCTTTCTATTTTTCTATTTTTTCATTTTTTTTTTTTTTGTGCATCTGGTCAAGCCCAAGCCCCCTTTTTTTTTTATTTGTTTTTTGGAAAGATTATCCTTGTCTTTGTTTATGTCTTGGATTGGAACAAATTACTATAATTCGTCCGCGTCTACGAATCAGTCGACATTTTTCACAAATTTTACGAACGGAGGCCCTTATTTTCATATTTGTTATTCCTTAACTCTTAACTGAATTCAAAATTTTTTTATTGGAAGAGAATAGGGTTTCCTGAAATTTTTAACTTCTAATTGTATCCCTATAAAAAAGAATGTTGAAGTTGAAAAACAGTATAATCATTATAATTTTTGTTCCGGAGTCTATAACCCTCTGCTTGAATCAAAATTATTTACTTCTTTTTTTACTTTATCTCCCGGTAGTATACGTATAAAACTATGTCGAATCTTTCCGTAAGCATGACCACCTAGAATCTATATTTTCATTATCTATAATCTTATTTTCATTATAGGAACGAACCTGAAACATACCGTTGGCAAGTGATTCAGTAATTAAACACTCATGATTTTTTTTCTATTGCTGTTAAAAAAAAACCTTTCCCGTATTAACTAATGTATGTGGAGTGATATTTGAAACCCGCTTTTTCTCTCTCTTTTTTCTTTTTCACAAAAATGTATGTAAGTTTCTCATAGAATTCGGATATCAGAAAGATTACCATATATAACATAAAATTTCTCCGCCGATTCTTTCTAATCGAGCCTCTCGATCTGTCATTATACCTCGAGAAGTAGAAAGAATTACAATCCCCATCCCTCCTAAAATTCTAGGAATTCGTTGATAATTAGAATAGATTCGTAGACCGGGTCTACTGATTCGTTTTAAATTCAAAATAGTTTTATATGACCCTTTCCTATTTCTTCTATGCCGTAGAGTTAAAACCAAAAAATATTTGTTGTTTTCCCTATGTTTTCTCACGTTTTCAATAAAACCTTCTCGGAAAAGTATTCTAACAATGTTTTTGGTGATGTTAGTAGATGGTATTCGAACCGTCCCTTTTCTATTCATGTCAGCATTTCGTATAGAGGTTATTATGTCAGCAATGGTGTCCTTACCCATGATAAACTAAAATGATTGTTGCCCTTGACTTTTGATATAATCAACATGCTCTTTTATTAATTATTAAAATTCATTATTATTATATTTTTATTAATATATTTTAATTATTCTATTTTTTATTTATATTTTGATATTTAATATTTAGTTATTTAGTATTTAGTTATTTTTAATTTTTAAATATTTTTTTTATAATAATTACAAAAGAAAAGGTATATGCGTGAGACATAATCAATCTATTAATTAATCTATTTCATTCAAATACTATAAATATATCATAGTCTCGTCTTATAATACTTCGGGTGCTAATGAAACTATTTTAGTGAAATTTAACAGTCTCAATTCCCGAGCGATCGCACCAAAAATTCGAGTTCCTTTTGGATTTCCTTCTTGATCAATGACAACTGCAGCATTATCATCATATTGTATTATCATACCGTTCTTACGTTTGAGTTCTTTACAAGTACGTACAATTACAGCTCTGATCACTTCTGATCTTTCTAACGGTGTATTTGGTACTGCTTTCTTGATTACAGCAACAATAACGTCACCAATATAGGCATATCGTCGATTACTAGTTCCTATGATTCGAATACACATCAATTCGCGGGCCCCGCTGTTATCGGCTACATTCAAATGGGTTTGAGGTTGAATCATATCATTTTTTTTGTTCTCTGTTCTTTCAGTGCAAAGGGCGAAGTAAAAAAAAAAAAGAAATATTGTGTATCAAAAAAAAAAAAAAGAAACCTACAATTGCAATTGTTTTTTTTTCATCCCAAAGACCTCTTTCCTTTGGTTTTAATTATTATGTCAAAATAATGAATTGAGTTCGTATAGGCATTTTGGATGCTGCTATTGCAATAGCTTTTCTGGCTATATTTTCTGTGACTCCGCCCATTTCATAAAGTATTCTACCCGGTTTAACGACAGCTACCCAATATTCGGGAGATCCTTTTCCTGACCCCATACGTGTTTCTGTAGGTCTTACTGTAACCGGCTTGTCTGGAAATATGCGTACCCAGATTTTTCCACCGCGGCGGGCATTTCGTGACATTGCTCGCCGCCCTGCTTCTATTTGTCTAGATGTGATCCAAGCGGGTTCAAGTGCTTGAAGAGCATATTTACCGAAGCAAATATGATTACCCCGAGAGGATATTCCTTTCATTCTTCCTCTATGTTGTTTACGGAATCTGGTTTTTTTGGGGTTATAGTTGATGGTTTTTTCTCAATTCCATCTCTACTACAGAACCGTACATGAGATTTTCACCTCATACGGCTCCTCGCGAATGAAACGATTAAAATTGAATATAAATATACATGGATTTCATGAATAATATATCGAATCGTGGTGGGACTTTTTTAGATTTCATCTAATCTATTGGTTTATTGAAAATTTGTATATCTTGTTTTGATATATAACTAAACAAGTATTCTTTGTTACAAATATTCTTTTTCTATTATAGACAATTCTTGTTATCTAGATATAAATAGATAATGTTGTTTTCTTATGTTATAAGGTTCTAACGAATCTTTATTTTGTTTTTCCTTTTATTACCATATTGGATTGGCCCCTATTTAGAAATCCAATAAAATCCAAATTTTCGCGGGCGAATATTTACTCTTTCATTATCTATTTCAGATGTAGGGTTAGCCCATGACTCCTCAGAACATTATTCCTCAGAATAAATGGATTGGTTTTTGGTTCCTTCCGCCATCCCACCTAATGAATCATTAAGATTTTTTTTTAATAAGATCTTAGGCATTCACAGGTTCCGTCGTTCCCATCGCTTCTCGCTTAATGGTTAGGTCTCAATTGTACAATGGAGCCTCTAATTCCAATTCCATTTTTGTTTTTTTCTTTAGTCAACCTTCTCAGTTTTTAGTGACTCGGGGCTCTTGATTTGTTTGTTCAATCAATATAGTTATCTAATTATGGATTAATTACTATTGATGCTTTATTACACTACCGTTTATGACATGACTCATAGACCTTACATATTAGAATTCTATATCATTGATATTCTTTTTCTCTCTTTCTTTCACCCTTTCAGTTATCCATATATTCTTATTGCTTCACAACTCATAATCCGATTCGTTTTTATTTTTATTTTTATTTTTTTTTTTATGCAATATTTCAGTTGGTATAATGATATCGCCAATATATTATATCTTTACTTATATCTTGACTGGTTCTTTAGATCCAGATAATGCGAAGCGATGAGTTGGTTATTAGTTCTATAGTTATTAATTAATTAATTAGTTATTAATTAATTAATTAATACTACTACTACGAGTTGGTTTATTTTTTTGTTGAATTCTAACCATTCTAAAAAAAATAAACCAACGCAACGAGTCGCACACTAAGCATAGCAATTATATCAATATCAAATGATTAATCAAATTTTTATTCAATCTTATAAAATTTATTTAACAGAATAAGAATAGAAGAATTTTTCATTTTTTGTTTTTTCGCTAGATAGAACGTTAACGATAAGGCAAAGTTTATTATTCCTCGTTTACAAATATCCAAATTTTGATGCCTAATACCCCATAAATAGTTCGAACTGTATAAGAACAATAATCAATTTTTGCTCGAATGGTTTGTAGAGGAACCCTACCTTCTCTGATCCATTTGACACATGCCCTTTCTTTTCCATCGATACGTCCCGCAATTTGTACTCGAACTCCTTTTATACCCGCCTGTTCAGTTAATTCAATAGCTTTTTTCATTGCTGCCCTAACGGGAACTCTATTCTTTAATTGTCCGGCTATAAATTCTGCAAGAATATTAGGGTGTCCATAAGGGTTTGCAATTCTTGTAATAGCAATGTTGAGTTTTTTATTCATACAATTCAGTTTTTTTTGCACATTCATCTGTAATTCTTCGATTCTTCGAGATTTACCTTCTATTAATAACTTTGGAAATCCCATATAGATTATGACTTGAATCAGATCGATTCTTTTTTGAATCTTTATCCGTGCAATTCCCTCGATACCAGAAGATATTTTCATATTTTTTTGTACATAATTCTTGATACAATCCCGTATTTTTTCATCTTCTTGTAGACTCTCGGAATAATTTTTTGGTTGTGCAAACCAAAGAGAATGATGACTTTGGGTTGTACCAAGTCTGAAACCGAGCGGATTTATTTTTTGTCCCATAATCCCCCACTATTATACATAAAATGACATCACACTTCGTATCTGTGTACTTTTTTTCTTTATAGATCCGGTTTTTTTGAAGCATAATATGGCGTATTTGCGTCTTTGATACTCTTCTTTACTTTCATACTCTTCTTCAATTTATAGATATATCTTTCAATAAACAAAAAATTCAATAAACAATAAAATAGTTATATGACAATTTAGCGGATAACTTTGTCTTTGAGTTTGAAGTTTTAATTTTTTTTTTCATAGTAGTACCTTTATTTATTATT